AAAAAATAGTCGCAAAAATCCAAACATTTATCTATCCAGCCATGAGGTAGATCAGCAGCGACTCCTCCGATACGAAAAAAATTATGCATCATGCGCATGCCGGTAGCCGCTTCAAATAGGTCATATATCAATTCTCGTTCTCTAAAAATATAGAAGAAAGGAGTCTGCGCCCCAATATCTGCCATAAAAGGACCAAGCCATAACAAATGGGAAGCGATACGACTCAACTCCAACATAATAGCTCTGATATAGCTAGCCCTTTTAGGTACTTGAATATTGCCTAGCTGTTCGGGCCCGTTTACGGTTATTGCTTCTGTGAACATAGTAGCTAAATAATCCCAACGTGTTACATAAGGCAAATATTGTATAATTGTTCGATTTTCCGCAATTTTCTCCATCCCTCTATGTAAATAACCCAATACTGGTTCACAGTTAATAACATCTTCACCATCGAGAGTAACGATCAGTCGAAGAACACCATGCATTGATGGGTGGTGAGGGCCCATATTGACTATCATGAGGTCTTTTCTTGTAGTTGGTAGAATCATAAGTTTTTCTCGAGTCGTTCTTCCATGCATTGCTGAAAGTAAAAAGAAAGAAGTTTATCAAAATTTAAACGACTAAGCGCAAACAGTCTCACGCTTCAAATTAACGAGTTTTTATCTTTCGAATATCCAACTCCCCAATTAATTCTTTATAGCGCTCCCTATTTATTTTTGACAAATAGGCCAGCAGTCGTTGACGTTTTCCCAAAATTTTTCGCAAACCTCGCTGAGATGAAAAGTCTTTTTTGTGTAATTCCAAATGTGAAGTGAGTTTCCTTATTTTAGTGGTGAAACTGAATACTTGAAATTCAACAGACCCCCTGGTTTCTTTGTTTTCTTTTTGAGAAATAAATGAAATCGATGAATTTTTGACCATAAAAAAACGCCCCTTGCCCTTTTTACAGATATGGATTTTACCGATCAGTAATAATAATGCCATTAATTTGAATGTGGTATATACAAGAATCTAATCCAAATTTCTTTTTGAACTCCTAATTTCATGAATTCAAATCAATCAATTCAATTTGGAATTGGTTTTCCTATAGGAATAGAAAAGCTTGGTACATTTTTGGATCGAAGAATTTAGACCTAAAATAAAGAAGGTTTCGTTCATTCATTTCGAGATCGAATTCAGACATTATTCATTTGATATTGGATACTATAATGAAATGTGAGATAAGACATCTGATCTGTGTATTTGTTTGCTTTCATATACCCTATTATATATAGGGTATAGGATATACAGAAAGTGTATTATTAAAAAATTTTCAATCGTGGATACATCTGTATCCTTAACATACCGAAACGGCTGCCATTATTGGTATCAAACCAATAACGATTCATACAAGCTAAATCTTCTAATCGATAATTAGGCCAAAGAAAGAGCTTTAATTTCATTAATTGATTTTTATCTCTATCAAGATGGTTATTGTCATGTAAAACTTGGCTGCTGTTTTTTACGTTACAAAATACCGGATTTGGATCTATATAATTTCTCTTTTTTGAATTGAAACAAATTAGAATTCTCAATTTTCTACGACGTCTAAAGGATAAAATATTTTCGGGAACAAGTAAATCCAAATTATTGTTAGAAGCATGTCCTTGCTCTTGGTATTTTTGATGCTTATTCTTATGAACCAACGAAATACCAACGGTTTGATACATAATAAATTGCCCATCTTTTTGTTCAGACAAACGAATGGGTTCTAGAATCAATACTCCCTTCTTCATAAATTCTGAAAGAGTTAAATTATTATTAATCATCATTATATCCAAACTCATTTGTTTCTTTTGAATCGAGGATAGAGTAATTTTTGGTGAATCTATCAGTTTACGCAGGAGACAATATACATTGATATTATTGATCATTCTTTCATTCAAAGTCTCATCCCATCGCAATTGAAAAAGCAAATAACGTTTCATGAACAAACGCAGTTCCGCTTTCGTGTATTGTTTTTTCTTTTTCCCTTTTTTCATGTTTGATCTTGCATCATTTTCTTCAATATCTTTTGGGGGTGAGAGGACGGATCTCCGCTCTCCTCGACTTGTCGGTTCTTTTTCTTCTTGATTTCGATGCTTTTTATTTGATGCTATCAAAAAATTGTCCTTTTCATTGATCTTTTTATTTGCACTTCTATTTAAATTTAAAAGAAGTAATTTGCTTGGTATAAACCAAGGTTTCATTTTATATGTCTTATAAATTAACAAAAATTCTGGGAAGAACCAAAGTTCCAGATTGGATATGGGATGCTTTAGCATTTTTTCATTCATTCCCATCCAATCGTAAAACCCCTTGTGAGAGTTTGGTAAATTTATCTCTGGGATCTTAAGATAAAAAAAATATTTTTTAGAAATTATTTGAGAATTTTTAGTACGAATTTGAGTATTTTGATTCCTATTGGTATCGATTATGATCCAGGCCTCAATATCGATTTTTTGTATAAGATCAAATTGCAAAATTTTCCAATCCAAATATTTTCTATCGGCCGGTTTTTCCATATGGATCTTTCCTAGATCATTTTTAATAGGGATGTTCCTCAGCATATCAAAAAAGTTTTTTTTAGGCGTGTTATAATAAAATTCTTGGTTCGTATTTCCTTGAAGGGGAGATCCATAAAAAAAGCATTCCGTTTTCTTTTCATAATGAATAAATTTATATGCTAAAAGATCAGATCGATAGTATTTTATAAAATTCTCTTTTTGATTAGATAATGAATATACTTCCAATTTTTTTTGTTTTTTGGAATTCATTAATGGTTTTTTTTCATATGAATGACGTTTGCTAAAATTTGCCTTTTTAGCTATACGATGCTGACGAAATGTATTTCGCCATTTTTCTGGTATTAATCTAGACCATCCAATCTGAGATAAATGGTATTGATAATGTCCTCTTAACCGGCTTTTCCATGGATTCATTTCAGAACTCGGAAGTTTGTTATCTGCTGATTTCGAATCAAGCATTCCTTGTGTTTCAAAAGAATCCTTTATTTTAGCCTTAAGGAAAAAGGGGATTCGTTGATATTGAAGAACAAATCTTAACGAGTTAATAACTTGGATTTTTCCTAATTTATAAAATACATATGGTTGTGGTACGTAGGATAAGTCATAAAAAATATGTGAATTTGCTTTAATATTACTAATATTCTCAAGTTCCTTTCTTAGAATTATACTCGAAATAGACGGAATTTTAGTTTTCTTTTTTTTATTAATTCTTTCTTGTTTTCTTTCATTATTGTAAATGGATTTATCAATAATTTTTTTTGTTAATTTAAGAAAAAGTTTTGTATTTATTCTGGCAATATTAGTAATATATAAAAATATACCCGTGTATATTTTTTCAATGAAAAATTTTACAAAAGGGGATAATTTACAGATTAATCGAGCATTTCTTCTTTTTAACATTTTAACCATTTGCTGTTTTTCTAATTTTTTAGCATTATAACTTGTAGGACTAAGATTATTTATTCTTGGAGTTACTTTTTTTTTCTCTTTTGTGATTCTTTCTATTTGAGTTCGAATTGTACTTGTTCTATCAGCCAGATCCTTCATTTTTTTTTCTGTCAACGAAGAGTTTTTCCAACCCGGAGATGCAATTTGAATTTGACTAAATGATTCGTGAATCGTTTGATTGTTTATTATGGAATCTTTTTCTTCTTTAATTTCGCTTGATTTATCGACTCCGACTTCTCTTAATCTGAATAATAGAATTGGATTTACTTTTGAAAGTTCTTTTATTATTCTTTTTCTAAAAAAAACACTTTGGATAACCCATTTTTTTGTTTCTTTTGAAACTTTTCGAAGTAATTTTGTTTTTACTTTGAAAACTTTTAGAACTCGAAAATACTTCTTTTTAAATTTTCCAATTTTTTTTGCGAATTCCTTTAAAATGGGTTTAAAAAAGGAAGGTTTTTTTCGGGGTGAACAAAAGGGGAGTTCCGTTTCCATTCCCCAAACTGTTAAAAAACAAGAATCACCTTTTTCTTTTGTCTTTTTCATTAGATCTTTCTGAGAGGATTGTAGTTTCGATTTGTGCCAAGGTTTCAGACAGAAAGGAAATACGATTTTTATTTGAATACCTTCTGTCAACCAATTTTTTGGAAATTCGGTTTCGGATAATGGAATACCATTATAGGTGCATTTAATATAGATCTCTTTATTCCATTCTTGGAAATCCTCAGCCCATTCAGGACGTTGCAATAGGAATATACGTCCAACATTTTTGGCAATTATCAATGAAGGTAATAGAATATATTTTCTAAAAATAGATTGAGTTATTAACACGCAACCTCTTATTCCTTGCGCAAATGGAATACGATTCCAATCCTCTGCGATTTTTATTCGTGCTTTTTCCTTTCTTTTGTTGGTTTCTTGTTTTTCTTCTCTTTTTGTTTGTTCTTTTGTATACTCTCCAGTTTTGAATGCTTCCCCTTTATCCAACCCATTTTTAAAAATTAGTTTAATCAACCCGGAAATATTAAAATAAAAGGGAGGGGATTTTTGTCGTCTCTCCAAAAAAAGGGGGGACTTCGCATTTGCTTGAAATAATTCGAAAATAACCACTTTACGCCTTTGAGCCCGCATAGAACCTTTGATTATACCGCGCCGAAAGTCTGATTGTTGTGAATAGCGCATTAAAGTCACGTCGGTTTTTATATCGGACATTTTACTATTCGTAGTCTTAGGAGTACCTTTTGTAGCAGTCAAAATGACTACACGCTTGCCCCTTCTTGAACGAATTTGATGACCTATTGGTATGTCTTCTTTATATTTTCTTGATTGTTGTTCTAAATCGGTGATTAATTTGTATGACCATCGGGGGACTTTTTTATTGATTTCTTTTATTCTAATCGATTTTCTATTAATTTTTTGACCATTAGCATCAGTTACAATTTTATTTAAATTTAATAAATAGTTAAAATATTTTGTTTCTTTTTGAGAATCTATTTTTCCTTCTGA